ATATAAAAACTAGTACGAATGGTAGTGATTTAACTATAAGAAAAAGTTCGAATAATCTTGATGTAACTCAAAAATACAGGCATTTGTGGGTTCAATGTGAAAATTGTTATGGATTAAATTATAAGAAATTTTTGAAGTCAAAAATGAATATTTGTGAACAATGCGGATATTATTTGAAAATAAGTAGTTCAGATAGAATCGAACTTTCGGTTGATCCAGGTACTTGGGATCCGATGGATGACGGCATGGTTTCTCTGGATCCCATTGAATTTCATTCAGAAGAGGAACCTTATAAAGATCGTATTGATTCTTATCAAAAAAAAACAGGATTAACAGAGGCTGTTCAAACAGGTACAGGTCAACTAAACGGGATTCCCGTCGCAATTGGGGTTATGGATTTTCAGTTTATGGGGGGTAGTATGGGATCCGTAGTAGGCGAGAAAATCACCCGTTTGATCGAGTATGCTACCAATAAACTTTTACCTCTTATTCTAGTGTGTGCTTCCGGAGGGGCACGCATGCAAGAAGGAAGTTTGAGCTTGATGCAAATGGCTAAAATATCTTCTGCTTTATATGATTATCAATCAAATAAAAAGTTATTCTATGTATCAATTCTTACATCTCCTACTACTGGTGGAGTAACAGCTAGTTTTGGTATGTTGGGGGATATCATTATTGCCGAACCTAATGCCTATATTGCATTTGCGGGTAAAAGAGTAATTGAACAAACATTGAATAAGACAGTACCTGAAGGTTCACAAGCGGCTGAATATTTATTCCATAAGGGCTTATTCGATCCAATCGTACCACGTAACCCTTTAAAAGGTGTTCTGAGTGAGCTATTTCAGCTACACGCCTTTTTTCCTTTCAATAAAAATTCAATCAAGTAGAGTCTCGAGTTCAACTTTTTTTTTGTGGCGAACAACTAGTTAGTTAGTTTATCAGAATCAAAATAAAAAACCGAAAAAATGAATTTTTATTTGGTGACATAAGATTTAATTGTAGAAAGAATCATGCGGATAATTGTTGTTTTTTTACCGATATTGCTGATTAGTAATATCGGTAAAAAAACAACAAAGCGGATTCTTCCTTCGAATTAGGAGGCAAGGCAAATAAAACGAATTTCGTGTTCTGTTCGCCTCTTCTATATGTATATATTTCAAATATAGAAAATATAGAATCTTGCATCTTTCTATATCTCCCAAGAAGTCCCCTTTTTATAAGAATTCCTGCTCTTGGGTCGGATTCTAACGAATCTTTCGGGGATTTTGAAATTTTTAAGAGACTCTTTTTTTATTAAAAAAGAAATTAGAAGAAGAAGATAAGAACAATATAAGAATAAAAATAAAAGAAGTAAGAATAATAAAGAAAGTGGATTATCATACATGCATCTATTTCATGTAGAAAGATGAATAAGTTCGTTTATTTAGTTCGACATTGCTTGCACTTATTATATATACTCACTTCGATATACTTAGTATACTAATATACGAATTATAATATGAATTATAATTATTATAAGATATCCTTATAACAATAACAGGTACAAATATTAAATCGAGGTACCCCATTCTATGACAATTCTCAACAACTTACCCTCCTTTTTTGTGCCTTTAGTGGGCCTAGTATTTCCGGCAATTGCAATGGCCTCTTTATCTCTTCATGTTCAAAAAAAAAAGATTTTTTAAATCTGATGTGGTCAAATCTCATCTAGTTTTTTTTTTTCAAGACTTAGCGAACAAGGATATCCATTTAGTAGAATATTGTATAAGAATAACAGGTGGCTTTCTCCGAACATAAATGAAAAAGATCTTATACATGCGTAAACATGATATATGGACAGACGAATTCTAGCAATTAAAAAAAAAAGGCTGGGATCAAAACTCATGTCTGAAATTAAAGTCAATCTATCCATATGTATGTAGCTATTGATAGGGAATCATATGAAGGGGATGCTTTTATTTTATTATATCTAACCAATTCGATTAATTACTACTAAAAGTTCACATCAGAATAGTACTAGTTGATGAGAGTTACTTCGGAAAAAAAAGTAAAGTGAAACTTTTTTTTGTTATTCCATAAAATGCAACTGGATCTACTATGTATGAGTTGGCGATCAGAATATATATGGATAGAATTTATAGCAGGATCTCGCAAAACAAGTAATTTCTGCTGGGCGTTTATCCTTTTTTTAGGTTCATTAGGATTCTTTTTGGTTGGAATTTCTAGTTATCTTGATAAGAATTTGATATCCTTCTTTCCGTCTCAACAAATCCTTTTTTTCCCACAGGGGATCGTAATGTCTTTCTATGGGATCGCGGGTCTCTTTATTAGTTCCTATTTGTGGTGCACAATTACATGGAATGTAGGTAGCGGTTATGATCGATTTGATAGAAAAGAAGGAATAGTGCGCATTTTTCGTTGGGGATTTCCTGGAAAAAATCGCCGCATCTTTTTACGATTCCTTATGAAAGATATTCAGTCCATCAGAATAGAAGTAAAAGAGGGTATTTATGCTCGTCGTGTCCTTTATATGGAAATAAGAGGCCTGGGAGACGTTCCCTTGACTCGTACTGATGAGAATTTGACTCCACGGGAAATTGAGCAAAAGGCTGCGGAATTGGCCTATTTCTTGCGTGTACCAATTGAAGTATTTTGAAAAAAGAAACTGCAAAATAAATGCTTTCTCAGCAAGAGGAAAACCCCTAAGAATCCTTTTTTTTCTATAAGCACAACTTACTTAATTAAAGTTTCTTCAGAACGCCTCGTGGGGCCAAAGCAAGGCAAACGTGTACGTGGCGGCCATAAGCCATAATATAAAACGAAACCTTTTTTGTTTTTGTCTGTCAATTTTTTTTTCGAAATATTTGATATTTTCTTTTTTAATAAACAGGAAGTTCTTTCATTTCGAAATCCGAAAAATATTCATTATTGGAATCTTTATTTGAATCTTTCGGGCATTCATCAAAGGGGAGTAATTACTTCGAATATTTAATCAATTAAGATATCTGGAAACAATCTATTTTTTTATTATTTCTTCATTTGAATTCGAACCTGAAGTGGATTCTTCTTCTATTTCTGTATTTTTTCTACACTAGATTAAAGGACTAACCTCTGAATCACAACTAAAAAATGGGGGCTCGATTAATAAATTAATAATTACTAGGTGCGATACCTTATAATAGAACTTATGCTTGATAGAAATATTAGATCGCATAGAGTCAACGAATGAGGTGACAATTCACAGATGAAAAAATGACAAAAAAGAGCGCATCTATTCCCCTTCGATATCTTTCATTTATAGTATTTGTAGTCTTTTTGCCCCGGTGGATCACTCTCTCATTTAATAAAAGTCTAGAATCTTGGGTTACTAATTGGTGGAATACTAGGCAATCCGAAACCTTTTTGAACGATATTCAAGAAAAGAGTATTCTAGAAAAATTCATAGAATTAGAGGAGCTATTTCTCTTGGATGAAATGGTAAAGGAATTCCCGGAAAGACATCTACAAAAGTTTCGTATGGGGCTCCACAAAGAAACAATCCAATTGATCAAGATACACGATGAGGATCATATCCATACAATTTTGCACTTCTCGACAAATCTAATCTGTTTCGTTATTCTAAGTGCTTATTCTATTCTGGGTAATGAAGAACTTGTTTTTCTTAATTCTTGGGTTCAAGAATTCCTATATAATTTAAGCGACACAATAAAAGCCTTTTCCATTCTTTTAGTAACTGATTTATGTATCGGATTCCATTCGCCCCACGGTTGGGAACTAATGATTGGCTATGTCTATAACGATTTTGGATTTTTTCATAATGATCAAATTATATCTGGTCTTGTTTCCACTTTTCCAGTCATTCTAGATACAATTTTCAAATATTGGATTTTCCTTTATTTAAATCGTGTATCTCCGTCACTTGTAGTGATTTATCATTCAATGAATGACTGAAAAACGAGTCAATTAGAATGTTTCTTACTTTGTACCTAAGCAAAGCATTCCAGGTCGTACTTACCTTACTCTTTCTACCCATTCAGAGGATTCCTCCTATATTCCAGTAAAATTATTTCAGTAAATAGCAAAATCGTGGATAGGGAACTATACTAGCGACCTACCCAATTTTATTGTAGAAATTTTCGGGATCAACGATTGGACCATGCAAATTAGAAATACTTTTTCTTCGATAAAGGAAGAGATTACTCGATTCATTTCCGTATCACTCATGATATATATAATAACTCGGGCCTCCATTTCAAATGCATATCCCATTTTTGCGCAGCAGGGTTTTGAAAATCCACGAGAAGCCACTGGTCGTATTGTATGCGCCAATTGCCATTTAGCTAATAAACCTGTGGATATTGAGGTTCCGCAAGCGGTACTTCCTGATACTGTGTTTGAAGCAGTTGTTAGAATTCCTTATGATATGCAACTGAAACAAGTTCTTGCTAATGGTAAAAAGGGGGGGTTGAATGTAGGGGCCGTTCTTATTTTACCGGAAGGGTTTGAATTAGCCCCCCCCAGTCGTATTTCTCCCGAGATGAAAGAAAAGATAGGCAATCTATCTTTTCAGAATTACGGCCCCACTAAAAAAAATATTCTTGTGATAGGGCCTGTTCCTGGTAAGAAATATAGTGAAATCGCTTTTCCTATTCTTTCCCCGGATCCCGCGACTAATAAAGATGTTCACTTCTTAAAATACCCAATATACGTAGGTGGTAACAGGGGAAGGGGCCAGATTTATCCCGACGGGACAAAAAGTAACAATACGGTTTATAATGCTACAGCAGCGGGTATAGTAAGCAAAATCATACGAAAAGAAAAAGGGGGGTACGAAATAACCATAACGGATGCATTGGATGGACGCCAAGCGGTTGATATTATCCCTCCAGGACCAGAACTTCGTGTTTCAGAGGGCGAATCTATCAAACTTGATCAACCATTAACAAGTAATCCTAATGTGGGTGGATTTGGTCAGGGAGATGCAGAAATAGTACTTC